TCCTATCCATTAGACAATGGACGCCGTTCATTCTTATTTTTTCGTATTTTGATTTTTCTTGAGTTGAAAACAAAAAAGTCGGATTATACGTGAAATCATTTTTGGAATTGTATATTCAATGATTCACTAACCGTAATGAAATCTCAAATCATAATAAAATATATTATCTATATTTTAGAATAGAATTCTAATAGAATATTTAGAAAAAAAGAAAAAGCGGGTAGCGGGAATCGAACCCGCATCGTTAGCTTGGAAGGCTAGGGGTTATAGTCGACGTCGATTCAGTGCTTTGAACGTCTCTAATTCAAAACCGAACATGAAACTTTGGTTTCATTCGGCTCCTTTATGGAAGGAGAGTAAATTCTTAGATCTAAGATGTGAACAAAATGAACAAAATTATACCCATAACACCTACGTCAGCTTTTTATTTGAATACAAAAAAATGAATTGCTTTCTAGATGATCCTTCTAGGAGAAGGTGATTTTGACAATCTTTCTAGTTACTTCGTTCTCTATTTCTATTTCAGAGGATCCTAAGGAAAAGGATTTTTTTCCACCGAGCTAAAACAATACGCCGATGTCTCTAGTAAACCAAAGTCATCGCTGAATAGCTATTTTGCTCCAATTTCTTTTTTTAGAAAGAAAAAATGGAGGATTTAGTTACGATTAGAAATCGATCTTTTATCTTTAGCCATGGATCTTTTACTCATACTTATTCAATTGTAAGTCTTGGTCCAATTCAAAAATTATGTTTCGCAATTTCATAATCCAACTTTTCAATTTAATTTATAAGTGATTCATGGATACAAATCACGAGAATCCGTATTTTTTTTCTCGAATTTCTTATTGAGAGGTAAAGGATTAAACCCTTTTAAGAAATAAAGTTTTTGATCGGAATATGAATAAAACCGAAAGACCCTTTAACTATTAGGGGTTAATAGAACGAATCGCACTTTTACCACTAAACTATACCCGCTACAATATGATTATTGTATACAAATGGACCTTTTGTCTAGCAAGATAATTGAGCATGATCAAGATAGGATTATCAAAGAATTATCAAAATGTAGAGTGCTGGACTTTTTCACGAGTAGATTCAAATTTAATGAGATTTGGAAAAGAGGCTCCATTTAATTATTTATTTAAATATTTATTTAAATTTAATTCAAAATTGAAATTAAAGTTAAATAAATAAAGTTTTCTCTTTTGCTGAAGAAGTTAGATACGGATCAAAAAAACACTAAAATCATAACGGAAAAAATGTATTGTGGAAGAATTGATAGTTTCTTTTTTAGTTCGGGTAAAATAGAATAAGTATAACAAGAAAAGAATGTAATATAGTATTTCTTCTTTATTGTCGTTGCTTGAATATTTTATATTCAATTGAATATAATTATAATATATATAATAAAAAGTCCTTTTTGCTTTCAAATCAGATAAATCATTATTTATCTATAATTCTAATTTGTTGGAACAAAAAAAAAGAGCCCGGCTAGGTACTGACCAGGCCGGGCCGTGAGAATAAGAAGGGCCTTTCGAACAAAATCAACACAAAGAGGTCTTGGTTATTTTTTTTAGTTCGATTGTTGGCGCGGTCGAGTCCATCTTTTAGATATTAGATAAAGGAAATTCCTGATTCGTGGATCTCTCTATATAGAAATAATAGAATAGAGAAAGAAAAGAGATAAAAAAAAACTCTTTAGATTATGTGTAATGTAGTAATTCTCTTTTTCAATCGGGAGAGATGGCTGAGTGGACTAAAGCGTCGGATTGCTAATCCGTTGTACGAGTTATTCGTACCGAGGGTTCGAATCCCTCTCTTTCCGTTTCCGTTGATGACTTTATTTATTTATATAACTTTAATTTATTTATATTATTTTTGATTTCTTTTTTTTTTTCAAATTTTGAAAATCTTAGTGAAACGTGTGAATAGATAAAATCCTAAGAAAATTTGAAAATTAACCAAGGAAACCTTTTGTATTTTATTCTTCACGTCCAGGATTACGCCCCGGATCATTAGATAGGAATCCAAAGATAAAGAGAGAAACAAAAAATATCACTACGGTATAAACGAAGAGTTTCAGAGTAAGCATTACACAATCTCCAAGATGATTTTTTAGAAAAAAAAAGAAAATAGATCTTCCATTTTTCTACCACATATCCTATTTTGATACCAAGAAATGAGGTTTTTTCTAGAAATGTATTGTCACAAATGCATTTGTTTTTCATTAAAAAATTGCGTTTATATCCAAATTTAGATATTGTGAGAGACCCTAATAGGGTTAGGGTCTTTGACTGGATGGCTGGAAGGCTCAAAAACGAGGAAATGGGGGTAAGCCTGATTTATGGCGACTATCCACGAATTTCAATGTATGAATCAGGGATTTATACTATAAAACTTATCTGATTTTATTTTATCAATTGTTAGAATTTTTTCTCGAGGAAATCATGCATTTTCTAGGATATTATTATTTAGGATCTTATCGAAAACTTACAGCAGCCTGCCAAACAAAAGCTAAGAGAAAAAAAAACAGAGGTATGACTGGCATAACATCTACGATTGGATTCAAAAAAGCATAGGCTTCAGGCAATTTGCCGAAGAAAAAACTACTCGAATAAAGGGGCGAATTAATACAAATACAGATCAAACTAACGATATTAAGCATAACAGACATTTTGTTCTTGGAGATAATTGCATTTTGGTTGCCTTTTTGATATAAGGAAAAAGAAAGTAAGGTAAGATAGACAAAAATCCTTCTTTTCTTTGAATCCATCCAACCAAAAATTCTCCAATTCTCAAAGGAGAATAGAAGAAATCATACTTTCATACAATATCTTAATTGAATTCTATGTAATGATCAATAAATTAAGTTGAATTCTGTATCTATATGTATCAAAATCCTAGTACCGGTCTATTCTATTATTCTATAGATATAGAAGATCTATATTCTATAGATAGATTCTATATCTAGATATATATTTAGATATTTATTTGGGCTGTAGTTGACAAACAACCAATAACAATATTATTGTTTCTTAGTATCGATTAGCAATCGAAATGGGGCGTGGCCAAGTGGTAAGGCAACGGGTTTTGGTCCCGCTATTCGGAGGTTCGAATCCTTCCGTCCCAGCGCGGATCCACTTTTTATACTGCATTATTCCCATATAAACTATATCATAATATAAAAAAAAGTGGGGGGTGGATAGGCTATATTAATTAGAAATTTAAGCATCTGTGTCTGCTTGAATTTCATTAACAAACGATCAAGTTCCATGTTCTATAGTATGGTATTTATACTATATCTATAACAAACAGTGACAATTGTTCAGTCTATCTGATAGATATGAGAAACCTTCCCTATTTTTTTTTCGATTTTGATTTTCGTAATCTTATTAAAAAAATCAAAATTCAAATCTTAACTTACATTTTTTTTTCTACATCTCATTCTCATGAAAAAAAATGGATTTCTTTCTTTTTTTCTTTGATCTATTTCAAATTTTTATTTGAAATTAGTGATGAGTCAATTCAAAAAGAAAGACTGATCTTCCTATAAAGATCAAAGGCGATGCTTTTTGTCCAATTTTCTTCAAATCCAATCAAATTAAATAATGATGTTTAATTTAAATTAAATAGTGAATTTCACTTAGAAAATTTTTTAATGATTTGGAATCTTTGAAAAAGTAGAAAATCATTTAATTTATCCTATTAAGTCACTTGAAAATGTAGATTCAAAAACTTATTCATTTTTATTTATATTAATATATATCTATAATTATTATTAATATAAATTAATATTATTTTAATTTAATTATTTTATTTATATATTTCTATATATAGATTTCTTTTTTCTTTCTATTATCTATATATTCTATTAGTAATTAGTATGTTAAATATGTTCAAAATGTTGTCTTACTAAGATTTTTTCAGAAAAATCTTGTTTCATATATTCATATATAGAAGAAAAGGTATAGATTACGATGTCTATGGACAGCTGAACCGATGACTATTCATGATTCCATGATTGAATCAATTCCATACCGGTATACCGGTTCCAAATTAGAGGAATGTTATGGTAAAACTTCGTTTGAAACGATGTGGTAGAAAGCAACGTGCGACTTGAAGGATATGACCCATTGTGGATTTTTACATCCATCATTTTAAATTTGTCTAGGAATGAGGTGCTCTTGGCTCGACATTGTTTGTTCTGTTACACTTGAACCCTTCATTTTTTGTCGGGTTGTAATGTAAATAGTCCATGATGGAGCTCGAACAGAAAGTATTAATTCATTTCTCAGGGGCAAGGATCTAGGGTTAATGCCAATCAACTGGAACAACTTCGTAAATATATGGAAAATTGAAAGGATCCAATTCGAGCAAGTTTCCAATTCAAAAGCAAAACTTGTTGAAATTGATCCAAAATTTTCGATTCAACGTGTATCATGCTAGAATCAACCATCCATAGGATTCTTTGATAGAAAGAAATCAAAAAGGGTATGTTGCTACCACTTTGAAAGGATTAAGAAGCACCGAAGTAATGTCTAAACCCAATGATTAAAAATAAGAATAAAGGGTTTAAAAACAAGGAAACACCCTTTGTAATTGTTAATTCTCTCGATAGTCTCAATAACTGGATCCGACTAAAGAATCCAAATAGAATTTGAAATAGTTTAACCGGGATAAACGAAAGGGAGTAAAGACTACTCAATAAATGAAATTGACTAAAGATTTTCCTTTGAGCTATTTAAGAGTTATCCGATTTGAGTTATGAGTACGAACTGTTTCTTTTTCATTTTTCAAGAAGAAAAAGACTGAAATCATAGTCTAATTGATATTCATTTTATAGGTCCATTTGTCATTTAATTTATTATTTATTAGAATTAGATACATAGGCAAAACTTCGAATTAAATCATTTTTTCTCGAGCCGTACGAGGAGAAAACTTCCTATACGGTTCCAGGGGGGGTATTGTTCATCTATATCTATCCCAATGAGCCGTCTATC